TACCCAATACATCGAAACTCATTGCCCATGGATAAAGAAAAACCGTTTCAACATCAAAAACAACAAAAACTAGAGCAAACATATAATAACGGATTCGAAATTGTAACCAAGCGTCGCCAATTGGTTCTATACCCGATTCATAACTAGAAAGTTTCTCGGGCCCTTTCCTAATCGGGGCTAAAATTGCGGAAATGGAAAATGCCAAAATAGGAATAAGACTTGATATTATTAGAAATGCCCAAAAAATATCATATTCGTAAAGCAAAAACATAGACGCACTCCTATAACTATATAGTGGAAAATATACCGGATTGGTCGATTCAAATTGAAACTGTCAAGTCATCTATAACTAACTGTTTAGTTAAAACAAGAATTCATTTTGACCAAACCGCACAGTTTCCTTTGTGTAGGGCTTATCTAATTTCTTATCGACTGATACTCTAATGAATTTTTTTTATTTCGATTTTATTTAATCTCTTTAGTTAGTATAACTCTAACTATTATGCTTAGACAAATTATCTTGTTTTCACCTAGGATTCTTGTAAAAAAACGCGACTTAAAAAAAAAGAAAATTATTATTTTCTTTGTGTTTAAGAATTTCGAACTTATTATAAATTTTTTATTCTTTTTAATATTTGCAATTTTTTTTCTAAAAACTAGGTTTATAGATTCCAACTTTTTAGGAATAGAATCGGGAGATCTTTTTGTCTTGTATTTTTTTTCTTAGTGATGATTTATAATATAAGCATAACCTGTACTTAAATGGACGAGAATGGATAGGTATTTCCGTCTCAGGATTTTGAATATCTTAATCTTAGTGGTGATATATTCCGTTTATTAGAATTCGGGTAGGGTTTCTATTGATTGAATACAATAGGACCATCGCCCTTTTCTTGTGATTCACTAAGTCCAGGTAAAATAGAAGAAAAAATATTATTTGCCATTGTTGGCAATCAAACTTACCAAAGCGATTCGTTTTTTAAGAATCGTTGGCTTGTCCACACATGGATCAGGTTATTCCCTAGATCCATATGAATTATTCTTTGGAATTTTTCACTGGACCCGTGGCATGATTTTTATTTCTTGGTAAGGTTAGGTATACCAAAGAAAAGGTATATCATTACTTTAGCCCCCCAATTGTGGGGCAAGAAGGTTTCTATGGACTTTACCTCCGAAGATTAATGACGAAGGATTCGTTTGGTTATCCACGATTTGATAAAGGATCGATTTGATCCCCTGAAATGCGTTTTTTTCTATTTACTATTCCGCTTTCAATTAAAATGAAAATGATTCCCACGAGTGAGTTTTTAGAAAAAATGAAATTTGGTTTCGATAAACCAACCGGTCAGTTACAAGCAACAAACAAAAACGAAGAAATGCAAATTGGAAATACAAAATTGTATGATTTTCATTTTTTCGTTTTATTTTCTAGGGCTATACGGATTCGAACCGTAGACCTTCTCGGTAAAACAGATCAAACTTATTATTATCAAAATGATCTGAACTGTTTCAAAGACCCAACATGCATCTTTTTTGCATTGGGCTCTTTCATTAACTGATAAAAATATCAGCCAATCTGCCATATTTTTTCGTGATCGAAAAATAAGAATAAGATAAGTAGATGGCTCCATGTGCTCTGATTCGTTATTTGGGATTCTGATCCAGGAGCACTACCAAAGTGTTTCAAAGGGGGGGGTTGTCTTGACGTAGGTCTGCCTCTGGCCTATATCATTAGCATTTTAATTTTAAGTTAAATAAAGTCTCTATCGTTCAGCTTAAAAAATCAAATATGAAACTTTATACACCTGAAAGTTCCTAGGACGAAAAGAGATTTTTTGAGGGCCTTATACTCATTATGCCTAGCATTGAATGGACCGGTATTCACCTTATCAATATCTAAAATTATTGACGGGGTCTGTTTGGTACCTAACTGTGTACCCAAATCGGACCGAACCGTTTGTCAGGCTATTGTTCCCCTAAAGTTGTGGAGTAAGACATCGATTTCTCAATAAGATCAATTGTATAATTGCCTCCCCTGAAAAACATTGGCGCGCGTGTAAACGAGGTGCTCTACCAACTGAGCTATAGCCCTTAGTGCAGTGCTTGTGATGCATATTGTATTATGTATATAATTTCTTGTCAAGATGAATATTCTATGATCTAACATTCTCAAATTTTGAGTGATATTGCTTAGATTAGTATTGCTTATTCCATTAGTATTGCTTATATATTATAAGTAATAAACTAGTTCTAATCCATCGAGGCGATGGTTTATTTAGTTCTATTTGGGATGATAAATCACCTACTTAACTCAGTGGTTAGAGTATTGCTTTCATACGGCAAGAGTCATTGGTTCAAATCCAATAGTAGGTAGAACTTATTAGATACCTGAATCAATGGTATCTAATAAGTTTTTTGCCCCATTTATTATTTATTGATTTTTTATTTGAATTTGGATTTTCTGTATTTAGATTTCATTTTTGAATTACGGTGTATCAGA